GACAATCAATTGGAGAACCCGGGACTCAACTAACATTAAGAACTTTTCATACCGGCGGAGTATTCACGGGCGGTACTGCCAAACATGTACGAGCTCCTTCTAATGGAAAAATAAAATTCAATGAGGATTTGGTTCATCCCACACGTACTCTTCATGGGCATCCTGCTTTTTTATGTTCCATGGATTTGTATGTAATTGTTGAGAGTCGGGATATTATGCATAATGTGAATATTCCACCAAAGAGTTTTATTTTAGTCCAAAATGATCAATATGTAGAATCAGAACAAGTGATTGCTGAGATTCGTGCCGAAACATCCACTTTTCATTTTACAGAGAGGGTACAAAAACATATTTATTCTGAATCAGAGGGAGAAATGCACTGGAGTACCGATGTCTACCATGCACCCGAATATACATATGGTAACGTTCATCTATTACCAAAAACAAGTCATTTATGGATATTAGCAGGAGGTCCGCGCAGATCTAGTATAGTTTCTTTTTCGCTCCACAAGGATCAAGATCAAATAAATGTTCATTCTTTTTCTGTCGAAGACAGATATACCTCTGAATTTCCAATGACTAATGATCGAGTAAGACATAAATTGTTGGATACTTCTAGTAAAAAAGATGGGGAAATTCTTGACTATTCAATATATGATCAAATTAGATCCAATGGTCATTGGAATTTCATATATCCTTCTATTCTCCAAGAGAATTCTTATTTCTTGGCGAAAAGGCGAAGAAATAGATTCATCATCCCATTACAATATGATCAAGAACGAGAAAAAGAACTAATACCCTGTTTTGGTATTTCGATTGAAATACCCATAAATGGTGTTTTATGTAAAAATAGTATTTTTGCTTTTTTTGATGATCCACGATACATAAGAAGCAGTTCCGGAATTACTAAATATGGTACCGCAGAGGTAGATTCAATCATAAAAAAAGAGGATTTGATTGAGTATCAAGGAGCAAAAGAATTTAGTCCGAAATACCAAATGAAAGTAGATCGGGTTTTTTTAATTCCCGAAGAAGTACATATTTTACCCGGATCCTCGTCCATAATGGTCCGGAACAGTAGTATCATTAGAATAGATACACGACTTGCTTTAAATACAAGAAGCCGAATAGGTGGATTAGTCCGAGTGGAGAGAAAAAAAAAAAGTATTGAACTAAAAATCTTTTCTGGAGATATTCATTTTCCTGGAGAGACGGATAAGATATCCAGGCACAGTGGTATTTTGATACCACCAGGAACGGGAAAAAAAAATTCTAAGGAATCAAAAAAATTGAAAAATTGGATCTATGTCCAACGGATCACACCTAAAAAAAAAAAGTATTTTGTTTTGGTTCGGCCCGTAGTCACATATGAAATAGCTGATGGGATAAATTTAGCAACACTTTTCCCTCAGGATCTCTTGCAGGAAAAGGATAATGTCCAACTTAGAGTTGTCAATTATATCCTTTATGGATATGGCAAGTCAATTCGAGGAATTTATCGCACAAGTATTCAATTAGTTCGGACTTGCTTAGTATTGAATTGGAACCAAAAACAAAACGGTTCCATAAAAGAGGTTCATGCTTCCCTTGTTGAGGTAAGGGCGACTGATCTAATTCGCGATTTCATAAGAATAGAGTTAGTCAAGTCCACTATTTCGTATAGTGGAAAAAGGTATGATACGGTGGGTTCGGGATTGATTTCCGATAAGGGATTAGATCGCACCAATCTCAACCCCTTCCATTCCAAGTCGAAGATTCAACCAATTTCCAAATATCAAGGAACTATTGGTATTGGTACATTGTTGAGTCGAAATAAGGAATCCCGATCTTTGATAATTTTGTCATCATCCAATTGTTTTCGAATTGGTCCATTCAATGGTTCGAAATATAACAATGTGACAAAAGAATTGGATCCCATAATTCCAATTAGACATTTCTTGGGTCCCTTAGGTACTATTGTACCTAAAATAGCAAATTTTTATTCATCTTATCATTTATTAACCCATAATCAGATCTTGTTAAAGAAATATTTTCTACTCGACAGTTTTAAACAGACTTTCCAAGTACTTCAAATATTTAAATACTCTTTAATGGATGAAAGTAGGAGGATTTATAATCCCGATCCATGCAGTAACATCATTTTGAATCCATTTCATTTGAATTGGTGTTTTCTCCATCACAATTCTTGTGAGGAGACATCCACAATAATTAGTCTTGGACAATTTATTTGTGAAAATGTATGTCTATTCAAATACGGACCACACATAAAAAAATCCGGGCAAATTTTAATTGTTAATGTTGACTCCTTAGTTATAAGATCTGCTAAGCCCTATTTGGCTATTCCGGAAGCAACTGTTCATGGCCATTATGGAAAAATCCTTTATGAAGGAGAGACATTAGTTACATTTATATATGAAAAATCGAGATCTGGTGACATAACGCAAGGTCTTCCAAAAGTAGAACAAGTATTAGAAGTGCGTTCGATTGATTCAATATCGATAAACCTCGAAAATAGAGTTGAAAGCTGGAACGAACGTATACCGATAATTCTTGGAATTCCCTGGGGGTTCTTGATTGGAGCTGAGCTAACCATAGCCCAAAGTCATATCTCTTTGGTTAATAAGATTCAAAAGGTTTATCGATCTCAGGGGGTACAGATCCATAATAGACATATAGAAATTATTGTACGTCAAATAACATCAAAAGTGTTGGTTTCAGAAGATGGAATGTCTAATGTTTTTTCACCTGGAGAATTAATAGGATTCTTGCGAGCGGAGCGAGCAGGGCGTGCTTTGGACGAAGCGATCGGTTATCGGGCAATCTTATTGGGAATAACGAGAACATCTCTGAATACTAAAAGTTTCATATCCGAAGCAAGTTTTCAAGAAACCGCTCGAGTTTTAGCAAAAGCTGCTTTACGAGGTCGTATTGATTGGTTGAAAGGCCTGAAAGAAAACGTTGTTCTAGGGGGAATTATTCCTGTCGGTACCGGATTCAAAAAATTACTGCACCATTCAAGGCAAGACAAAAACATTTATTTGGAAATCAAAAGGAAGAATCTATTTGAGTCGGAAATGAGAGATCTTTTATTACACCATAGAGAATTATTTTGTTCTTGCGCCCCAAACAATTTCCATGAGACATAAGAACAATCATTTACACGATTTAATGATTCCTAAGACTAAGAAGAGATTCATTCTTTTTACTTTAACTATCCGGAACTGTCTTTCCAATTATTGATTTTATAATAAATAAATAAGTAATTAAAAGAAAAGAAATGAAAAGAAATTAATGGTTTGGACCGTGTATCAACGGTAAATCCGCGGTAGAAGGTTCCGTCGGAACAATTTTATATTTCAAGGTACCTTTTTTCCTAAAAAAAAAGAGGAAGTGTGGGGAAAAATGACAAGAAGATATTGGAACATCAATTTGGAAGAGATGATGGAAGCAGGAGTTCATTTTGGTCATGGTACTAGGAAATGGAATCCTAGAATGGCCCCTTACATTTCTGCTAAGCGTAAAGGTATTCATATTACAAATCTTACGATAACTGCGCGTTTTTTATCCGAAGCCTGCGATTTATTTTTTGATGCAGCAAGCCAGGGAAAAAACTTTTTAATCGTCGGTACCAAAAATAAAGCAGCGGATTCAGTAGCATCAGCTGCAATAGGGGCTCGGTGTCATTATGTTAATAAAAAATGGCTCGGTGGTATGTTAACGAATTGGTACACTACGGAAACGAGACTTCATAAGTTCAGGGACTTAATAGCAGAACAAAAGATGGGGCAATTCAACCGTCTCCCCAAAAGAGATGCAGCAATGTTAAAGAGAAAATTATCTACTTTGCAAACATATCTGGGTGGGATCAAATATATGACAGGGTTACCTGATATTGTAATCATCCTTGATCAGCAAGAAGAATACACGGCTCTTCAAGAATGTGTCATTTTGGGGATTCCGACGATTTGTTTAATCGATACAAATTGTGACCCGGATATCGCAGATATTTCGATTCCAGCCAACGATGACTCTATAGCTTCAATCCGATTTATTCTTAACAAATTAGTATTCGCAATTTGCGAGGGTCGTTCTAGCTATATAAGAAATCGTTGATTATGATTAATAATAAGATTCATTAATTATTTTTGAACTCGATAGATTTATTGGATCGGTTACTATTCTTGAATTTTGAAAAGAGAGAAATATAAAAAAAATACTGGGGAGGTTATGTCATGTGATTTCTCGGTATCCTAAATATAGCATTAATAATGAAAGTAGTTGAGTTGATAAAGAGATGGTTGAATCAAAATAATTTATTTTTGAAGTTCGATTTCTGTCAGAGGACAATATGAATGTTATACCATGTTCCGTTAAAACACTCAAGGGGTTATACGATATATCGGGTGTAGAAGTAGGCCAACATTTATATTGGCAAATAGGAGGTTTACAAATCCATGCCCAAGTACTTATAACTTCTTGGGTCGTAATTGCTATCTTATTAGGTTCAGTCATCATAGCTGTTCGGAATCCACAAACCATTCCGACCGACGGTCAGAATTTCTTCGAATATCTCCTTGAATTTATTCGAGACTTGAGCAAAACTCAGATTGGAGAAGAATATGGTCCTTGGGTTCCTTTTATTGGAACTATGTTCCTATTTATTTTTGTTTCTAACTGGTCAGGTGCTCTTTTACCGTGGAAAATAATACAGTTACCTCATGGGGAGTTAGCTGCGCCCACAAATGATATAAATACTACTGTTGCTTTAGCTTTACTCACGTCGGTGGCATATTTTTATGCAGGTCTTACCAAAAAAGGATTGGGTTATTTCGGGAAATACATTCAACCAACTCCAATACTCTTACCAATTAACATCCTGGAAGATTTCACAAAACCTTTATCTCTTAGTTTTCGACTTTTCGGAAATATATTGGCTGATGAATTAGTAGTTGTTGTTCTTGTTTCTTTAGTACCTTCAGTAGTTCCTATACCTGTTATGTTTCTTGGATTATTTACAAGTGGTATTCAAGCTCTTATTTTTGCAACTTTAGCCGCGGCTTATATAGGCGAAGCCATGGAGGGTCATCATTAACTAGCTTTCGAAATAGTCTTTTTTTTTTTTTAGCTTATCCTAATTCATGCATGGTTGATTCAAAATAATCAATCACTGGGTTGGGAATATAATCCATAATAGATACAAATACATAGGTATATATAACCTAGTGCCTCGGGAGGAAGGGCGGACCCTATTACGGAATACAGAATAAAAAAAATGGGTTAGGGGTAAGGGGTCAAACTAGATATATGTAATGTCTATAAGTCCAGCCCCCGCGTATGTTTCGCAGAATGAAATGATTTTAGAGTCTGATTCAATATAAAATGTGGGCTGTTTCCGTTATGGAAGAAACAAATGTATATGTGATATTAGCTATTCGCTAGCTATGCTATATAGTATAGGGGCTGGCTATCCCTATTAATATACATATAATTAATATATAATATGAATATTATATAAATTATATCCATTTTTCTATTTATCTTTTCTATATTTTTTCCAGTATATTGTTTTTTTTTTCCAGCCCACAGCATTAGATGGATTCCAATATAAGTCCTTCTGTTTCGTCTGTGATTGTGGATTGAATGAAAAAAATAAGTAATAATTCATTGGTTGATTATATCATTAACCATTTTTTTTTTTACGAGGAACTTACTATGAATCCACTGATTTCTGCCGCTTCCGTTATTGCTGCTGGATTGGCCGTAGGGCTTGCTTCTATTGGACCTGGGGTTGGTCAAGGTACTGCTGCAGGCCAAGCTGTAGAAGGTATTGCGAGACAACCAGAAGCAGAGGGTAAAATACGAGGTACTTTATTGCTTAGTCTAGCTTTTATGGAAGCTTTAACAATTTACGGACTGGTCGTAGCATTAGCGCTTTTATTTGCGAATCCTTTTGTTTAATTTAATCCTAGAAATGTGAAAAAGTACGAAACGTACTCTTTTTCTTATTTTATTAACTCGGACTTGCCGTTTGCTTCTTTGAATTAGATCGAAATTGTACTCCTACAGTTACTTATTTGTTGGGACAATGCCCCGGGAAGCACTGATTTTAGGATGAGGAATTAGCAGATTTGCTCGCTTTCTTCCTTACCATTACCACCCCGAGTTAGTACAATGGAAACCTTTTGAACTTTGAGGCGGCGTTTCATTTCAACAAACGAGATATTTCACAATTGACGCGAGGCCTCGGACCTAACTTAATAAGTATCTCTTCTTAATTTTAATTTGAAACTAAAAGAAATAGAGAAATTTTTCAAATGAAATTAAAATGATAAAAATGAATAAAAAGAAATTGATCAAAAAAGGGCGAGCGAGGTGATACAAAAAGAACTCTGTTTTTGTTAGTCTTATCTATAAGAAAGAGGAGAGCGTATGAAAAATGTAACCGATTTTTGTGTTTCCTTGGGCTATTGGCCATCCGCCGGGAGTTTCGGGTTTAATACTGATATTTTAGCAACAAATCCAATAAATCTAACTGTAGTGCTTGGTGTATTGATTTTTTTTGGAAAGGGAGTGTGTACGAGTTGTGTATTTCAAGAATATAGGTTGGATCCAACCATCCGCACTTTATTTATGTTATTTTATTTCTTGCTAGGATAATAGTAAAAAAGGTGCACGATCTCGACGAATTACTTCTGAATAAATTCAGAAATCATATGTAAGAACCATAGCATTTCGTGACTCATTGGTAAAATCAACTTTGATTCTCTATCAACCAATAATGTGAGACCATTAACATGGTTAAAGCTAAACTGTTTGAAGTCCAGGCACAACATGGTACTCTTTCTACCACATAAAATAATAGTAGGTAATTCATCCGATATAGAACACTCATATCAATAAAATGATTTGAAACTATTTACTAGAGAATGGGGGCCTTGCCTTTTTTTTTTATCCAATGCCGAAGCGACGACCTATGTATAAAAAAGGGAATTTTTTGGATTTTTAGACTTGAAAAAAAAAAAAGTGGAAATATAAAATATATATATAAGAATTTGAAATAGAAATGAAATCAAAAACAAATAAAGAAACAACTTTGCTGACAATTAGGGATAGATTTTTTGTCTGGTCGGAAGAGTCCTCTTAATATTCTGGTCTTATACCTATATAATATAATATATAATATTATAATATAAGTTTCGATATCTTTGAATAGGAACAGAAAAGAGAGGGTAGGTTCATTACATTAAAAGATATGGGAATGCCCATAAACTAAATAATTGAGCGTGAGAGCCAAATGAATCGAAAGATTCATGTTTGGTTCGGGAAGAGATCATAGAAGTTGTAAAATTAATGGTAAGATAATCTACTTTCATTAAATGATTTATTAGATAATCGAAAACAGAGGATCTTGAGTACTATTCAAAGTTCGGAAGAATTACGTAAGGGGGCCATTGAGCAGCTCGAAATAGCCCGGGCTCGCTTACGGGAAGTCGAAATTGA